ATGCAACGATGACTCTTCTCTACAAACCACAAAGATATCGGTACATTATATTTTATTTTAGGAGCCTGAGCTGGTATAGTAGGAACATCTTTAAGTTTAATTATCCGTGCTGAATTAAGCCAACCAGGAAGGCTTATTGGTAATGATCAAATTTATAACGTAGTAGTTACTGCTCACGCTTTTGTAATAATTTTTTTCATGGTAATACCTATTATAATTGGGGGCTTCGGTAATTGGCTCCTCCCTTTAATATTAGGAGCTCCTGATATAGCCTTCCCACGGATAAACAATATAAGATTTTGGCTTCTTCCTCCTTCCTTAACCTTACTTTTAATAAGAGGTATAGTTGAAAGAGGTATTGGTACAGGATGAACTGTTTACCCTCCCCTAGCTGCGGCTATTGCCCATGCTGGTGCTTCCGTAGATATGGGAATTTTCTCTTTACACTTAGCCGGTGTCTCCTCTATTTTAGGAGCAGTAAATTTCATAACAACAGTAATTAATATACGATCCTACGGTATAACTATAGACCAAATACCTTTATTCATTTGGGCCATTTTTATTACAGTGATCCTACTCCTTCTTTCACTCCCGGTATTAGCCGGGGCAATTACCATATTATTAACAGATCGTAATTTAAATACCTCTTTCTTTGACCCCGCCGGAGGTGGAGACCCTATTTTATATCAACATTTATTTTGATTCTTTGGTCACCCAGAAGTTTATATTTTAATTCTCCCCGCATTCGGTATAGTTTCTCATATTGTAAGCCAAGAATCTGGTAAAAAAGAGTCATTTGGGACTTTAGGAATAATTTATGCCATAGCTGCTATTGGTATTTTAGGATTTGTAGTATGGGCCCATCATATATTTACCGTAGGTATAGATGTTGATACTCGAGCTTACTTTACCTCTGCAACTATAATTATTGCCGTACCTACAGGAATTAAAATCTTTAGTTGATTAAGCACTCTACATGGAAGGCAAATTAATTTTAGTCCTTCACTCCTATGGGCCCTGGGTTTTATTTTTTTATTCACTGTAGGAGGTTTAACAGGAGTTGTTTTAGCAAACTCCTCTATTGATATTTTACTTCATGATACTTATTACGTTGTAGCGCATTTCCACTATGTTTTATCTATAGGAGCTGTATTTGGTATTTTTGGTGGTATTGCACATTGGTTCTCACTTTTTACCGGTCTCTCTCTTAACATCAAATGAATAAAAATCCATTTTTTCGTTATATTTATTGGAGTAAATTTAACCTTTTTTCCACAACATTTTCTTGGATTAAATGGTATGCCTCGTCGCTACTCTGATTATCCTGACGCCTACTCTACATGAAATATTATATCCTCCATAGGATCTATAATTTCTTTTATTGCAGCCTTAAGATTCATAGTTATTATCTGAGAATCTCTATCTTCTAATCGACCAGTAATTTTCCCACCTTATCTACCATCCTCAATTGAATGGAAACATAATTACCCTCCTGCCGATCACTCTTATATAGAAATTCCATTAATTACTAACTTCTAAAATGACAGAAAGATGTATAGGACTTAAACCCCTACTAGGAAGAGCTTCTTCTTTTAGTATCATTATTAATGGCAACATGAACATACTTAGGGTTTCAAGATAGAGCCTCCCCCCTTATAGAACAACTAATCTTCTTTCACGACCATATTATACTTATTTTAATCCTAATTATTACTTTTGTAGGATATTTACTTTCAGCTTTATTTTATAATAAATTAATATACCGATATATATTAGAAAATCAAACAGTTGAAGTAATTTGAACTATAATTCCCGCTATCATTTTAATCTTTATTGCCTTGCCCTCCCTCCGCCTACTTTACCTTCTAGATGAAGTTAATTATCCTTCAATTACATTAAAAACAATCGGACACCAATGATATTGAAGATATGAATACTCAGATTTCTTACAGCTAGAATTTGACTCTTACATAACACCTATTAATGAAATAAATCCATCCTCATTTCGACTACTAGATGTAGACAATCGAACTATTCTCCCTATAAACACTCAAATCCGAGTTCTAATTACAGCAGCAGATGTAATTCACTCATGAACTATCCCTTCACTAGGTATTAAAGCCGATGCTGTGCCAGGACGACTAAACCAAGTCAGATTCTTAATCAACCGGCCTGGTCTATTTTTAGGTCAATGTTCAGAAATTTGTGGGGCAAACCACAGATTTATACCAATTATAATCGAAAGAACCTCAATTAATTCATTTCTAAACTGAGTCTCCTCTTCTATTTAATAACACCCGATGTCTGAAAAATAAGTATAGGTCTTTTAAACCTAACATAGTACTCGCCTACTTCTGGTGATAGAAAAAGTTAGTTAAACTTATAACATATATTTGTCATATATAAATCGTTCTTAGACACTTTTTAATGCCCCAAATATCTCCTCTTCTTTGGCTTTTCTTACTTTTCTTTTTTCTCTTTTCTTTATTATTATTCTTAATATTAAACTATTTTATTAAACCATTTACAAGATTTTCTTTTACGTCTTTTTCTTCCTTTCCTTCTCCTTTCCTCTGAAAATTATAACTAATTTATTTTCAATTTTTGAACCTTCGTCAAGAATTTTTATAATCTCGACCAATTGATTCTCTACTTTTTTGGGCTTACTATTTTTACCATTTATTTATTGGGCTTCTCCTTCTCGATGATCTTTATTATGAAGAAAGATTATAGAAACTTTACATAATGAATTTAAAAATTTACTTCATTCTTCCCATATTGGCACCTCTATTTTATTTACAAGTATTTTTAGATTAATTATTTTTAATAACTCTTTAGGCCTTTTACCTTATGTATTTACAAGATCGAGGCACTTAGTTATAACACTTTCCTTATCTCTTCCTTTTTGAATCACTTTAATAATTTTTGGCTGAATTACTCATACTAAACATATACTTGCACATTTAGTGCCTCAAGGGACTCCGCCTATTTTAATACCTTTTATAGTTTTAATTGAAACAGTAAGAAATATTATCCGGCCTGGGACTTTAAGGGTGCGACTAGCAGCAAATATAATTGCAGGCCATCTCCTTTTAACTTTATTAGGAAATACTGGCCCTTCTCTCTCCTTATCAATTTTATTTATTTTAATTATGTCTCAAATCTTACTTTTAATTCTAGAGTCTGCTGTAGCAATTATTCAATCTTATGTTTTTGCAATTCTTAGAACCCTTTATATGAGAGAAATTAACTAATGACATCCCTTTATAATCACCACCCCTATCATCTAGTAGATATAAGCCCGTGGCCATTAACAGGGTCAATCAGAGCTATAATATTAACTACAGGATTAGTAAAATGATTTCATCAATATAACATAAATCTTTTATTACTTAGATTTCTTGCAACTATTTTAACTATACTTCAATGATGACGAGATGTAACTCGTGAGAGAACTTATCAAGGATCTCACACATCAGTAGTTATAGTAGGCCTTCGCTGAGGTATAATCCTTTTCATTCTATCAGAAGTTTTATTTTTCTTTTCTTTTTTCTGAGCTTTCTTCCATAGAAGACTTTCCCCTACTGTAGAAATTGGTCTCTTCTGGCCCCCTTTAGGCATTCAACCATTTAACCCATTTCAAATTCCCCTCCTTAATACAACTATTTTACTCTCCTCCGGAGCAACAGTTACATGAGCTCACCACGCTATTATAGAAGCTAACCTTACTCAAGCTATTCAAAGATTAGCTTTAACTATTATCTTAGGTGTTTATTTTACTTCTCTCCAAGCTTATGAGTATTTAGAGTCTACATTTTCCATTGCTGATTCTGCTTTTGGTTCTACTTTTTTTGTTGCTACAGGGTTCCATGGCCTTCATGTAATTATCGGTACAACATTTTTATCTACTTGTTTTTTTCGTTTATTTAATTGCCACTTCTCCTCTAACCATCATTTAGGCTTTGAAGCAGCTGCATGATATTGACACTTTGTAGATGTAGTTTGATTATTCCTTTATATCTTCATCTACTGATGGGGAAGATAGTTTTTATTTTCTTAGTATAAACTAGTACATTTGACTTCCAATCAAAAAGTCTAACTTTAGAGAAAATAATTTGAATAATACTAATTATTTCTCTCTTTACCTTCTTCCTTTCTTCCATTATTATAATTACTACCTCAATTTTAGCAAAAAAAACTATTTCAGATCGAGAAAAAAACTCCCCTTATGAATGTGGATTTGATCCTAAGGGATCAAGGCGATTGCCTTTCTCATTACGATTTTTTTTAATTGCTGTAATTTTCTTAATTTTTGACGTAGAAATTACCCTCTTACTCCCCGTCGCCCCATTAATTAATATCTCCAACATTTTTTCATGAATGTTCATTATTATCTTCTTTCTTATTGTGCTTCTCCTTGGCTTATACTATGAATGATACCAAGGGGCCTTAGAATGATCTAAATAAAAGAAACTATAGTCAATATAAATATGATATATAATTTGCACTTATAAGGAGTTAAAAACTAGTTTCGTAGATTAGAAAGCGAATATTTGCATTTAGTTTCGACCTAAAAATTTGGCATTAGCCTCTAATTTTGATAGAAGCCAAAAAGAGGCATACCACTGTTAATGATATAATTGAATATTATTTCCTATCAATATTAGAATATTTTATGTAATAAAGAAGCTTCTAACTTCTAATAAAGCGGTTAAACTCCGTTTATATTCTAAGTTTTTATAGTGTAAATCAACATCTTACTTTTTCGTTGTAAAGCTGAAATAATATTTCTAAAAACACACTTATAATCAATATAAAAATATTATAAACAAATTTAGAATAATTATTATTTCTTTGATACCACAAACCAATATTTTTATTTAAACTATCTAAATTGTCTACAGATATTAATCTCTTTTGTAACTTCAGCACAATATTCTTTATAAATTATATAAACAATATTATGCTAACAACAATACAATTAGCATTATCAAAACAAAGATTTTTATAAAAATTTTTAATCTATTTATTTGAAATTTATTTAAAATTACAAACACTTGAGCTAACTTTCAATACAATCCTTGAGGTCCTAATTTTTCAAGTCACCCTTTTTCACCAATTTTCTCCATTAAAATCCCCGTTTTCATAATAATATCACTATTTTTTATAGATCTTAAAAAAGGTATAAACCATATTGACCCTATAAATAAAACTCAAAAATAACTCTTTAACCTGGTTAACCTGTGATTTACGCTTAATAAATTACAAAAATAACCAATTCCTCCTCCAATGAACCTAACTACTATAATTAATCTTTTTATTAAACCTCTTATACAAATTATATAAGGCTCTGGAAATAAAAGCCAAGATAAACATGCTCCTCCTACTACAGCCCCCAGCCCTAATATGATTATAGAATCGATTATTAAATCATTTTTATCTTTAGCATTTATTAATAGATTTAAATTAAACTCTCCCCTTATACTATAAAAAATTAATCGTATTGTATAGCTCACAGTCAACCCGGCTGCCAACACATATATTCATAAACAAATTAAATTTACTCATCTTATAAAAGCAATTTCTAAAATCATGTCTTTAGAATAAAATCCAGCTAAAAAAGGAAACCCACATAAAGCAAAATTACAAATTCTTATATAAACTACCCTACAAGGTATAAATTTAACTATGCCTCCTATACAACGAATATCTTGATAGTCCCCAGCATTATGAATAAATACCCCAGCACATATAAATAATAACGCTTTAAATAACGCATGTCTTAAAAGATGAAAAAAAGCAAGATCAGAAAAACCTAATGCTAAAATTCTTAGCATTACCCCCAACTGACTTAAAGTAGATAATGCAATAATTTTTTTTAAATCATATTCAAAATTAGCCCCTAATCCTGCTATAAACATAGTTAAACAAGAAATAATTAATAATCCTCTTTGAGCAAAAGAATAATCTAAAACCGGTCTAAACCGAATTATTAAATACACCCCGGCTGTAACAAGAGTAGAAGAATGTACTAATGCTGAAACAGGAGTTGGTGCTGCTATTGCAGCAGGAAGCCAAGCAGAAAAAGGAATTTGAGCTCTTTTAGTTATAGCTGCTAAAACAATTATAAGCTTAAATCCTAATCACTCTTTATCCCTCATATTATAAGTATAATATAGAAAATTTCAACCCCCTAATTTCACTATAAGCCCAATTCTTAAAAGAATTGCAACATCTCCTACTCGATTAGATAAAACAGTTAATATTCCAGCATTGCTTGATTTCTCATTTTGATAATAAATAACAAGAGCATAAGACACTAATCCTAACCCATCCCAACCTAATAAAATCCTAATTAAATTAGGACTTAAAACCATAGCTGCTATAGAAAACACAAATATAAGAACAAGATATATAAACCGATTTAAAGTCTTATCTTCTTTTATATACCTTCCCCTATAATAAAGAACTCTTCTTGAAATTAATAATACAAAACATAAAAATAATAAAGAAACCCAATCAAAAATTAAAGTAAAAACAACTGAACATGAGCTTAAACTTAAAACCTCTCATTCAACAACTTCAACCATATTATTATAAAGTTTAGAAATAGCATAGCTACCTCTTAATAAAGAACCAATCATTAAAAATAATATTCTAGTTAAATGTATAGAAACCTTCCATCACATGGCTTAAATCTGCTTTCATTTAAAATTATTTTAAGCAACTTAAATTCTACTAATTATTTTTACATTAAGGATCAAAATATTTAAAGGCAATCAATGTAATATTAATAAGAAATACTCTCGTACTTTGCCCCTACAACAAGCGTATAAAGAATTGTAAAACAGTCCGTGCTGTCTTAATCTATATATATACAAAGTATAAGCAGCCCTAAAAAAAGAAATTAATATAACACCGATTATACTTATTGTTCTCCACCTAATTATTCTAATAATTAATCTAATTTCCCCTATTATATTCAATGAAGGAGGAGCTGCTATATTCCTAATTCTCAAAAGAAACCACCATATGCCTATTCTAGGTATAAAATTTAAAAGTCCTTTACTTAAAAGTAAACTTCGTCTGCCCACTCGCTCATAAATTATATTAGCTAAACTAAAAAGGCCAGAAGAACATAATCCATGCCCTACTATAACCATTACCGCTCCTATTAAACCCCATCAACTATAAATTATAAGACCACATAATACTAAACCCATATGAACTACAGAAGAATAAGCGATTAAAGATTTTATATCTACCTGCCGCAAGCATACTAATCTAATAATAAACCCTCCTATTAACCCTATTCTTATTCAAATACTTATAAACCTTACCCCAATCAATTGAAACATAATTAAAACTCGAAATAAACCATAACCTCCTAATTTTAATAAAATCCCTGCTAAAATTATTGATCCAGCCACAGGGGCTTCGACATGGGCTTTTGGTAACCATAAATGAAATATGTATATAGGTAATTTTACTAAAAATGCTAACACTACAAATATATATCAAATAGTTACTATATATCTCCTATTTATTCTTAATCCACTTATTATTATAATTAACCTCCCTTTAGTATAATAAATATTTAATAAACAAACCAATAAAGGTAAAGATAAAGTTAAAGTATAAAAAAGCATATAAATGCCAGCTTGAATTCGTTCAGGCTGATACCCTCAACCTAAAATTAAAATTAATGTAGGAATTAAAGATACTTCAAACCTAATATAAAAAATTAAATACCTAATTGAAGAAAATGTCACTATAAGAGATATTAATAAAATTAAATTCACTATAATAAACCTTAAGTGAAACTTTTTCTCCTTTTTTACACCTTCTCTTGCTAATAAAACTAAAAACATAACTCAAACCCTTAAACAAACTATAATATAACTTAAATAATCTATTCCAAATATATAACCTAAATTATACATATAAAAATCATGAAACCATATTAAACTTAATAAAAATGCTATTACTCCTAGGCCTAACTGGGTGGTTTTTCACTCTTTATATAACTGGGTCAATAAAATTAAAGGAACAAAAAATTTTAACACTCTAAAATATTAATTACGTTAAAATAGTCCCTACCATGTCTACGTACAATAAGCACTAATAGAGATAAACCAAGAGCCCCTTCACAAGCAACTAATGTTAAAAAAAACAAAACAAAATACACCTCACTCCCTATATTTGAAACCTGTAATATTAATAATCAAAATACACCTAACATCATAAACTCCAGGCTTAATAGAGAATTTAATAAATGTTTATGATAATTAATAAAACTTCACAAACCACTAATAATTATAATAAAAGACCTAATAAAGCTCACTAAACTAAAATTTATCATTAGTTTTGGTAGTTTAATTAAAACTTTGGTCTTGTAAACCAAAAATGAGTAACTTCTCAAAGCTTCAAAGGAAACCTCCTTTATCATTAATCCCCAAAATTAATATTTTATTTTAAACTACCTTTGATATCACAATATTTCTAATCCCAATAATCATTATATTATCTTTTATTTTTACTCGAATAATACATCCTCTTGCGATAGGATTAAATTTATTAATTCAAACTATTATTATTTCACTCTCTGCAGGATTAACTACTTATTCATTCTGATTTTCATACATTTTATTCCTTATTTTTTTAGGGGGAATATTAGTTTTATTTATTTATATTGCATCATTAGCATCTAATGAAATTTTCCTGCCTTCCTTCTTTTCAATTTTTTTTATTTTATTTTCTTCCATATTTCTGCTTCTATTATTTTTCATGTTAGATCCTATTTTGATCTCTCCTTCTAATTGCTTGCCCAACTCTTCAATTAACCCTCTCCCATCAACTACTTACATTACAAGGTGAATATACAATACTCCTTCTATATTTTTTACTATTTTTGTTATTTCTTATTTACTTTTAACACTCTTAGTAATTGTTAAAATTATTAACTTATATAAAGGACCTTTACGCTTAATAAACTAATGATATCCCCTACTCGTAAATCCCACCCACTGTTTAAAATCGCTAATAGCGCTTTAGTAGATATGCCTTTACCTAGGAATATTTCTACTTTATGAAATTTTGGTTCTCTATTAGGCTTATGCTTAATCTTACAAATTACCACCGGCTTATTTTTAGCTATACATTATATTCCTCACATTGATCTAGCATTCTCCAGAGTAGCTCATATTTGTCGTGATGTAAATTATGGTTGGCTTTTACGAACTACCCATGCTAATGGTGCTTCTTTCTTCTTTATTTGTCTCTATACTCACGTAGGACGTGGTATATTTTACGGCTCTTATATAATCTTTCATACATGAATAGTAGGAGTTATGATTTTACTTATACTTATAGCTACAGCTTTTTTAGGATATGTTCTACCTTGGGGTCAAATATCATTTTGAGGTGCTACAGTTATTACAAATTTATTTTCAGCCATCCCTTTTATCGGTACAGACTTGGTTCAATGAATTTGAGGAGGCTTCTCAGTAGATAATGCCACCTTGACACGATTTTTCACTTTTCATTTCATCTTACCATTTATTGTGGCCGCTTTCTCATTAATCCATATTTTATTTTTACATCAAGCCGGAGCTAATAATCCCCTAGGAATTTCAACACAGATCGATAAAATCCCCTTTCACCCTTATTTTACTTTTAAAGATATTGTAGGATTTATTATTTTAATATTATTTTTGTTACTTTTCTCACTTTATTTTCCCTATCTTTTAAGAGATCCTGATAACTTCATTCCAGCTAACCCCCTTGTTACTCCTGTACACATTCAGCCTGAATGGTACTTCTTATTTGCATACGCCATCTTACGCTCAATTCCTAATAAATTAGGGGGTGTAATTGCTCTTGTTTTATCTGTTTTAATCATCATAATTTTACCTTTTACTCACTTTTCAAAATTTCGAAGACTTTCATTCTATCCATCAAATCAAATTATATTTTGATGATTAGTTAGAATTATTATATTACTAACTTGAATTGGAGCTCGACCTGTAGAATCCCCTTACATTTTAACTGGACAGATTTTAACCTTCTTCTATTTCTCCTTTTATTTATTTAATCCTCTTATGTTAATCTATTGAGATAGTATATTAAAATGATTATTTAGTTTAAATTAAAATAAATGTTTTGAAAACATTAGAAAAGTAAACCACTCTTAATAATTATTATGTTATTAGTGTTAATGATAATTTCTATGTTATTCATACTAATATATTAATTTAATCATAAACATTAAAACAAAAAAATTTAAACCTAATAAAAAACATCAAATAATTAATAGACACCGGTAAATACCTTTTTCATGCTAAATATATTAACTTATCATAACGAAATCGGGGAAGTGTGCCCCGAGCCCAAATAAAAATAAAAGCAATAAAAACACATTTAAGATAAAAAAAAAATCTATTAGGATTTCTGCCTAAAAAAATAACTACAAACAAGGCTCTTATAAATAAAATTCTAGCATATTCAGCCATAAAAATTAAAGCAAACCCTCCTCTTCTATATTCAGTATTAAATCCAGATACTAATTCTGATTCCCCCTCTGAAAAATCAAAAGGAGTGCGGTTTGTTTCAGCCAAACAAGACCCAAATCAAATAAATGCTAAAGGTATTGAAATAAGAACAAACCAAATAAACTCTTGATATTTATTAAATAATTCAAAATTAAACCCTCCTACTAAAACAATAAATGACAATAAAATTAATGCCAATCTGACCTCATAAGAAATTGTTTGTGCTACGGCCCGTAATCTTCCTAGAAGAGAATACTTACAATTTGAGGATCAGCCCGCAATCATTGTAGAATACACCCCAAATCTTAAACAACATAAAAAAAATAACATACCTAAATTAAATCTTAAAAGACCTACTTTATAAGGAATTGCAACTCATATTAACAAAGAAATAAATAAACTAAAAATCGGACATATATAATAAACCAAAAAATTTGAAACTACAGAAAAAGTAGGCTCTTTAGTAAACAATTTTAAAGCATCAGAAAATGGTTGTAGTAATCCTATGTACCCTACTTTATTTGGCCCCTTTCGAATTTGAATATACCTTAGCCCCTTACGCTCTAACAAAGTTACAAAAGCTACACCTACTAAAACACATACAAGTAAAATAATATAATTCACAATTCTAACTAACACTAACATATAATAATTTATAATTACTTATTATTTATAGATTTACTATATAATTAAATCCTAAATTTAATGCATATTCTCTGCCAAAATAACAAATTTAAAATTATTTCAATTACTTACTCCTTTCGTACTAAAGTAATTTATACTTTCTAAAAGATAGAAACCAACCTGGCTCACACCGGTTTGAACTCAAATCATGTAAAATTTTAAAGGTCGAACAGACCTTCTACTATAACCTCTTCATTATATAGAATATTTTAATTCAACATCGAGGTCGCAATCTTCTTTTTCGATAAGAACTCTCAAAAGAAATTACGCTGTTATCCCTAAAGTAACTTAATTTATTAATCTTTATAAAGGATCTTTTATTTACCATTAATAATTGTATAAAAATCAAACAGTTAAAATCATATTTATATGTGCCTCCCCAGCCTAACAAATAATTAAATTAAATCTTTATTTATAAATTTAATAAAATATAATCACAATGTAAAGTTTTATAGGGTCTTATCGTCCCTTTAGATTATTTAAGCCTTTTCACTTAAAAGTTAAATTCAAAATATAGTATAAAGAGAGTTTTTCTCTTGTCCAACCATTCATACAAGATTCTAATTAAAAACCTAATGATTATGCTACCTTTGCACAGTTATAATACTGCGGCCCTTTAATTTATGATCAGGGGGCAGGCCAGATTATTTATATCTCCAAATAAACATGTTTTTGATAAACAGGCAAAGAAAATTTTTGCCGAATTCCTCTATACTACTTAATCTATATTATACTTTAATTATTATTTAAATTACTATTTAAATAAACCTTATTCCTACTAATAAAATCATTATATTTTATTATATAAAATTTAAAACAAATCTCTAATATTAAACAAAGATATATATATATAAATAATATTAATTACAATTTTAGTTAAAACACTTTATAAACATAGCTACTTCTAAGCTTAGATAATTTATTACCTATATTTCAACTATTCACCAAATAAAAAGCTTTTCCCTTCTACTTTCTCTCCTTATTCTTTATACTCATAAAGCCTAAATTAAATTTATTTTTTAGAGAACCAGATATTACAAAACTCGATTAACATTTCACTTCTAACTTTATATTAAAAATTTTTATGTTACAAAAACTATTTTATAAAGTTAACTATTTTTATTTCGAGATAATTAATAATAATTAACAATATATTGATCATCCCTGATACCCAAGGTACAAAAACAAACCCCTACTTTATTTCTTTTTACTAATTAATCTTTCCTTCACAGTACTTTAAACTATAGTTATAAATCCCTTATTCATTAACAATTACTAAAAATTAAAATTTATAAATTATTTTTCATATATAAACTACCCACATTCATATAAATCAACAAGATTTAAAAATCAAAGTAAACCGATTTGCACGATAACCTTTTTCAACGTAAATGAAATACTATTCTACTTAGTCATACTTTGAAACCATTAGAAACTATTATAAAATAAAATCCGCTTTTATACATAATGGACTTCAACCATTTCTTAAAAAATCAAAATTTTTTGTGCTCTTACACCAATAATATAATTAGTAGCTCACTACACAAGCTCATTATTATTTATAAACAATATATATACATTAACTCCATATTAATAAATTATTTTAATTCATTTATAAACCCAATACTATATAAATTAATTTACTTAAATAAAATTAACCATATTTTAATCAACAAGTTATTAATTCAACACTACAATAAATATTACTAATAATTTCCGTATTTATTTAAATTACTTATTAATTATCCCAATACAAATGGAACGTTACTTAACTGTTTCAATAATTCTAGATACACTTTCCAGTACACCTACTATGTTACGACTTATTTCATTAATTAATGAAAGCGACGGGCGATATGTACATAATTTAGAGCTTTAATCATTTAAGCTTATTAAACTCAAATTACTATCAAATCCTCTTTCCTAAACCCAACTTACTAATCTATTCCATTTAAATAAAATTTATTGTAACCCATTTAAACTTATTTATAAGCTGCACCTTGATCTAATCTTCTTAATAATTTAATTTCAATAATTTATTTTTTAAAAAATTATCTAATAATGATGGTATACAAGCTGAAAACAAGTAAGATAATACGAGGTGTATCGATAACTTTAAACAGGTTCCTCTGACAAGACTAAATTACCGCCAAATTCTTAAAGTTTCAAGCTATACCTACTACTAATTTAATATTTTATTTATTTAACCTTAATATAATAGGGTATCTAATCCTAGTTTATTTTTAAAGTTTATTAGCTTCCTCAAAATATATTTAAATTTACAAAATAATAACAATTTCACCTATAATTATTTGTAAATAACAATTCATAATTTACAAGTAACTTTTAATAAGCTTTTCTTTACTTAACCTTAAAGTCTAACCGCGAATGCTGGCACAAATATTTTATCAGGTTTAATTAATATTATTTACTAGTTCATAATTTTATACATTAACTAAAATTTTACGCTGAGAATATAAATAATTATAAATTTACTTCTATTAAAATTAAAAATCAATATAAAATTAATCTTTATTATTATATTATAAACAATTTTCATACGATCTTAACAATAAAATAAAGAATATAAGCCAGAATCAAACATTTTACAACCACTATACAAAATACTAACATAATTATAATTAAAAACAAAATTTATAATTTTAAGGATTACTGGGTTATTATGATAAATCCTCTCACCCTCTTTTTTTAATCTCCTAATAAGATCATAAACTCTAACCACAAATTAAATAATATGTTTATTCTAATTTTTATTCCCTACTTTCCTATTAATTTATCCTTAGCCTTATTTAATAAAATCTCTTTAAACCTTGCTTCTCCCTCCTTCTTTTTTCCTAATCCTACCATTGGAATTAGCCCTAACCTTACAAACTTTTGTCTCCTATACCTTTCCCTCTTATAAAACCAAACTTCTAAATATTCCTTATTATTATACACCTATAGTCTTAAGAAATAATAAACCTTTATATTATTTCTCCTACAATACATTAATGCTAATATAGTATATAAACCAATAAACTCATTGAAAAAGTCAATATAATTAACGAAACAAAAAAATCTGTATCTCTAACCTCAAAATTATCTAAAACAAATTCTTTATAAACCCCAAGCTCTATATACATTCCTAATCGCCATATATAAAATTAAATTTATCAAAATAATTAAAGATACTCAAGAATAATTCCAATAGCCGCTGCTTCTACTTTCTCTCACGGAAAGAGCAGCAGCTATTGAAATTCTTCTTGATGTAAACTATAAATATTAATAAACCATAATTACCAAATATATAAAAATCATAAGCACCCAAGATAATAAAAACATAATTTAATTATATTACTTAGAATTAAGTAAATATGTATCTTTACCACTAACATATTATAATAGCTTATAATTAAATCTTCTCATATAGACACTAAGTACTTGTAATTAGACATGCATTCTTACAAGTAGAATGTAATCAATTATTGTTTATAATTAAAATTGTAGTAGATTAATAAAATAAAAGTAAAGTCCTACAAACATAGGAGTTTATATAGTCATACATTTCAATACACAGTTAATAATATCTATTGTTACCTCCCCTTTCATAAAAAAAAATATTATTGCACTAAATATTATACAAGCTCTCTTATATATATTGTTTTAAGAATGTATACTACACTTATATCTAGTTATAAAACAAACATATTATAACAACTACACTACTTATAAATCATTTACAATTACCAACTTATTAATTACAACTCCCTTTTACTTTTAACAATAAATATAGTGCCTGATTTTAAAAGGGTAGTTTTGATAGAACTAATAATGTAAATATTTACCTATATTATTATACTACTAAATTAAAATATAAAATATAATTATACCAATAATAAACCACTTACTATGAAAGATAAGCTAACTCTAAGCTAATAGGTTCATACCCTATAAATGAAAGTCTACTCTCTTCTCTTTCAAATGGCTTTTCCTATTTCTTTTATTTTATTTTTCCTCTCTTTAATATTAGGAATTTTAATTTCAATTTCCTCAACTTCTTGATTTGGTATTTGAATTGGTCTAGAATTAAATATAATATCATTCATTCCACTTATTACTATTAAAACAAACCTTTATTTATCTGAGAGAGCCTTAAAATATTTTCTCATTCAAGCATTAGGATCTACTTTATTTATCACATCAAGTTGTATATTATTATCTTTACCACAAATAAGAAGACCTCTTCTCTTAACATCTCTCCTTATTAAACTAGGAAGGGCTCCTTTCCACTTTTGATTCCCCCAAGTAATAATAGGATTAAATTGGCCCCAAGCAATTTTACTCATAACTCTCCAAAAAATCCCATTAATAATTATTATCTCTTATCTTTGTATTTACCCTAATTTAACAAAAATTATTTCATTATCAGCAATCTTATCAGCAATAGCCGGAGCTTTAGGAGGACTAAATACCATGCAACTACGAAAAATTATAGCCTTTTCCTCAATTAATCATATATCATGAATATTAATTAGAATTTCAATTAGAGACATATTTTGAATTTTATACTTCCTTTTCTACTCTATTATCTCTTCAACCATTATAATTCTACTTAATATATTTCAAATCTACACTTTATCAGAATTAATAAAACTTAACCAAACAAAATCAATTCACATTTTATTAATCCCCCTTAACCTCTTATCTTTAGGAGGATTACCTCCTTTTGCCGGATTCCTCCCTAAATGAATACTAATTCAACTCTTAATCAGTAATAAATTATTTATTCCCTTAGTCTTCTTACTCTCTTCAAGCCTTATTACCTTATATTTCTATCTCCGAATTACTATTTTCTTCTTTTTATTAACTAACCCTTTTATAATTTCACTCAAAACTATTAACCCGCCTTTACACTTTTACTTTACTCCTTTCATGTTCTTTAATTTATTTTTAATTTTATTGCCATTAATATTTTTATTATTTTAAGATTTTAAGTTAAATAAAACTAGAAGCCTTCAAAGCTTAAAATAAAATTTTTTTAAGTCTTAAGCCTTAGTGCTTTACACATTTTTAAATTTGCAATCTAACGTATTTTTATACTATAAAGCCATAAATCCTTAATAAAGAAGTATAACTTGTCTATGAATTTACAATTCACCGCTTTCCCCTCAGCCACTTTATCTAACC